AGAGAGAAGTATGAATACTTTGGTAATTGCTACTTGGGTATCTAGAATATCTATGTCCCAAGAAAAAAAATATGAATAACGAGAGTATATCCCTTAGTAACAGAGTATATCCCTTAGTAACATAGTAGTCTTCCTAATGCGGGACATCCTATTATCATAATGAATGAACAAGTGTTCAACCCCATAACTCATTATAACTTTGACAGGCAGTTCCCTTTTTTATACCATCTCTACCGCATGCGGAAAAATGACCATTGCAGCTTCATGGAAAAGCCCTTTATCGGATTTGAACCGATGACTTACGCCTTACCATGGCGTTACTCTACCGCTGAGTTAAAAGGGCCTGTTTAATTCACAAATTTAGCCCACTAAGAATCTACTGGATATACCTGTACAATTATATCTTGTACAATTATATCTTGTATATATTGTATATAATATATACAATATACAGATGGGGGCTCATTCAGGAACAATGAATAGTTAATTCAATTAAATACATATATAAATACATATATGAAATGAATAGTAATATAACAGTCTATGTCTATTATATCTTAATGATGCGCGAATCCATGAGTGAAAATTAGAATGAATGGGTTTGACTTTTTCTGTCGGGCAAGACATCCCCTATACTCCATTATTTTGATTATGATTAGATTATATAATTCATCTTTGTTATATAAGAATTGTTATTGTTATATAAGAATATATAATGTAATGAAAGGTTCCTGAATGAACAATAGAGAAATTTTCTTACATTAATATTATATGTATACGGAATCACAAAAGCACGAAAGGTTGTTCGTATCCTAGCATTCATTATATTGACATTGACAATTCCAAAAAACTACTCATACTATGAGTATAGTATGATGGCGATCGGGTGGGCGTGCCCCTATCGTCTAGCGGTTCAGGACATCTCTCTTTCAAGGAGGCAGCGGGGATTCGACTTCCCCTGGGGGTAGTAGGGTACGACGAAAGAAAAGTTGACCATGAATTATCAATAAACCGACAATTGATTCTTCCTGGGTCGATGCCCGAGCGGTTAATGGGGACGGACTGTAAATTCGTTGGCGATATGTCTACGCTGGTTCAAATCCAGCTCGGCCCAAGAATTCACCGATCCTTGAGGATGATATAACCAATCCGTACTCCAAAAATACATGATGATATGGAGGAATAAAGAGTCAACTTGATTCTATTTGTTCCTCCATGTTCTGATGTTTCTAACAATCTGGATCTATGAATTATTTTCAGCCAATCCGAGAAATAAAATGAAAAGATGAAAAAGAAAAGAGCCCTTTTTCATTGAAAGATGGATTGTCAGTCAATTTGGCAATAACCACAGGTTGCTTTGCTATTTATCCATCCATCTTCTCTTCTATCTATGTAGATATGTATATCAGTATATCCGTTACAGGCGTCGTATTTTTTTATATGATCTATCTATACGGTTATGGTTCGATGAAATAAAATCAAAATAAACAATAAATAATGTAAGCTGTACACCTCATTTTCTTGGGATTGTAGTTCAATTGGTCAGAGCACCGCCCTGTCAAGGCGGAAGCTGCGGGTTCGAGCCCCGTCAGTCCCGCACCGACCTGGGATCCTATGAATCGATTGATTCATCTCTCCGCCTTCTGCAAAGGGGAGGAGACAAAGAGCAGTGTCTAATTCCAGGTGGAAGGATCCTTATTTCACATTTATCATCGGGCAAGGTAAGCTCAATTACTAATTGAATTGGGGACAATCTCTTTATCTCGCCCAAATTGCACGCTGGATTCTCGATTTATACGTCTGAATTAAGGAAAGGAAGGAGGATACGAATACTAATAAAAGATCAATCAAAGATCCTGTCTTTCTGTTCTGGGGGTGGAGAATAGAAAATAGAACGAATAATCTTTTTTTTCATTTTTCTCTGTCTTTCAAGAAGATTAGGTCATCACAAAAACTTAGCTTAGAACTTAATTCGTTTTCCAGTTCACTTCTACTGTTTGGATCTATGACGGATGGAATACTGGTCGAACCTCATTCATATGATATCATTCTATAAAGAATGAGGACGGCGGGTTATAGTTATAGAAAGGAACGAAAGAGTAGAAAAATATGAGAAATTCAAAGGGATTCTTGGGTGGGGGTCAGGAATGCAATTTTTCGATTCAGTATGGATAAAAGATCTTCCTATGTTATACTATTCAATTCTCGACGATGAATTGATTTGATAGATCAGATATTGTTATTCATGATATTAGAATCCGATTCAGTATCATCAGGATTTAATTAATCCCATTGAATTTCAAAATTATGGAGAAGGATTGATCATCTCTATGGGATTAGATCCCGATTTCTTGTGAAGCAAAATAAAATTAAATTATGAGATTATGGAAGTAAATATACTCGCATTTATTGCTACTGCGCTGTTCATTCTAGTTCCTACTGCTTTTTTACTTATCATCTACGTAAAAACAGTCAGTCAAAATGATTAATTTGAATGAAACTTGAGTTAGTCTAATTTTATTAGTTTAGTTCTTTTAAAAATGATTCAATAAATGAAAGAAAGGGATGACAATTCCAAGTCTTAAATTAAATGAGCAGACTGGATTGAATCCTCGGTGTATGTATCCAATAGATGAGATAGTACGGTGGGGAGAACTATATGAACCTTTCTACCGTACTATCTATTGTATGAAGATATGGAATATGGAATTGATAGAGATCAATTTAAAATCAATCTACATGCATACATGTGGATGCAAATCCATAAATTCATTATCACATATTATATATAATATATATATATAGATTCAAATAGCACTCCCATTCCATCTCTTCGCTCCACCCATCCATTCGTTTTTATTTTGATGAATCCGAAATAATCTAACGTTAATAACTGAATTGTACTAATTCATAGGTTTCTCTTTCATTAATCTTTCATTAAGTTAATAACTTTCATAATGATAATCAGTAATCAGGATAGATTTTTGTTTGATTAAATTAAGTAGTAGAACTAATTAATTTAACTATTGCGAAAGAGTGGAGGAGTAGTATGTGCATATACAAAAGAAAGGCAAGTAATTTTTTTAGAATTAAATTCCGAAGAAAAAGAAAGAATTGTGAATTGGATGATCTGTACTAGACGATCCAAGGAGTTCTATGGTAAGTTATTCGTATCTGGAAAAGGGGTAGTAGACCTTTTTTCATGCTTGAACCCTGATGGTGAGGCGATAAAGCATAAAAAAAATGCCAGGAGTCTCAGGTAAGTATATGTGGATCACCGGGCGCTCTTCTTTTCTTATGCGTAGCCTCTCCAAGGTTAGGTCGCCTACAGTATAAAGTTGTATCTACTCTACATAATAGCTAATAGCAGAACGACTCCCCCTTTGAACAGTAAAGAGGGAAAGAAATCAAATAGGGATTGTTGCTCCTCATTGTAATATCCATAATGATGTTAATGTTATGGTAAGAAAGAACGGGTTCATCAAAATGAAATGGAATATTTTGGAGGAATCAATTTGATTGGAAAAAATCAATTTTCTATCATTATCAGGGGAGTTGCTTTGATTTTCAAAATACGAACGCGGGAATAATTGAGATAGCGGATCCAAAGGTTAAATGAAAATGAAAGGTAATTAATTACTAAATTTCTGTGGAATTTTGAGATGGAAGATATGTTTATTGAAACATAAAACGATCTAATTATGAAATTAAACAATTGATACAAGCTGATTACTCAACTCAATTACACTCAATTAGTAGTACCCTTAGAGTCCACTTCTTCCCCATACTACGAGTGAAAGGGAAAACGTAAAAACTACCATTAAAGCAGCCCAAGCGAGACTTACTATATCCATGTGAATCATGCCCCCTATCTCGATGAATATGAAGGAATTGTTACATTATTGATCCCTAAAATAATAATAGGGGAATTGGTGGTGCAGAGTCAAAAAAAAAGAGATTATGACTTAAAGCTATTGACAAACCGATCCAATGGATCCGCTTGTATTGTAACAAGTCTCTATTTCCTATATAGGATTGATTTGTGGTGAGGAAGAATTAAGCACAAGCGCAACAGATACACGTTACCCCTTGGAAGTATCAAGGGGATGTTACTAGGGGAATGGAACATGTCGTAATAGTAAGATCTATTCTTTGTTTTGTTACGTTTCATAGGGAAAATATATCTACATATATACCATCAAGATGGATAACTGTCTCTCCCTAAGCTAAACCTTACTATCTCTGTTTCTGTGAAACAATCGGTAGACACCCTATTACATTGCTACATTGCGGGGGTTACCACAGAAAAATTAAAAATATTGAATGACTGGCTGAGCACTGAAATCCTATCGCGAGTACGGCCTGTATAGCCTGTATACAAAGTATCTTCAGCCCTCTCCACAACCCCTAGGATTTCCCCCGTGGCGAATCCTAATTCACGACTGAATCAGGAGACCCTACAGTGGGCATTGGTAGGGTATGAAAGATTGATAGTTATAGTCTTTCCTATAAGTTGGATCCTCAGAGCAAAGATTTACAGCCCTTCTTTCATAGAACCTGCGTATTTTGAAGCGGATTCTGAAGATAAATAAAATAAAGTATCAACGGTCCTTTTCGTCCACCGGGCAAGAATCAGGCCAGTTATATCAGCGAAGCAGGATTCCGAGCCATTTGTTGTGTTGATCAGGCGACACCCGGATTTGAACTGGGGAGAAAGGATTTGCAGTCCCCCGCCTTACCACTCGGCCATGCCGCCAAAAAAGAAATAATAAATGGGCGTAAATACTCTTTTTGGAGAGGGTTACTGAATCATTGGTTTTTATTGGATTTGCATCTTCCAATTCTGTTTTCCTTATCCTATCCATCTTTTTACCCAACTTACTCTTCCTCTAGTTGAGATCATTTTCTTAGATTTTCTTAGATCTATTGTATAGTATCTCAACATAAGACCTAAAAACTTCCCTTTTTATTGATTGCATTGAAATAAAAAGAAAATAAAG